CTTACCAATAAAGAACGAAATGCTATGATTCTTACATATGATTTATTAATTTATTCAGAAGGAATTCGTCTAGATTGTACACTTTTTTCCTATTTATCTTATTCTAAAAAAAAAAATATGTATATAAATAACACAAATAAATAAAGTGCAGCCGGTTGGGTCCAACCTATTCTTGAAATATACAACTCGCACACACTCCCTTTCCAAAAAAAATCAATACACCAAGCACTACACTTAGATTTATTAGATTTGTTGCTAAAATATCGGTATTAACCCCGAAACTCCCGGCAGATGGCCAGTGGCCTAAGGAAACGAAAGAATCGGTTACATTTTTCATACGCTCTCCTCTTATAGATAGGACTAACAAAGAACAGAGTTCTTTTTGTATCACTTGACTTGCCCTTTTTTGATCGATTTCTTTTTCTTAATTTTTTTCTTTGTTTTAAGTTTCCGATAAGATACTTATTAAGTTGGGTCCTAGGTCTTGTAGAAATTGCAAAATATTTCCCCTGTTCAAACACTTCCTAAAAAGAAAGTAAAAATTCCATCGTACTAACCGAAGGACGGGAAGGAATAAAGCGAACAAATCCACTAATTCGTCATCCTCAAATCAGTCTTTCCCGGAGTATTGTTCCAACAAATACATAATTGTAGGAGTAAAGTAGTGATATAATTCACAGAAGCAAACCGCAACGAATTAATAAAATAAGAAAAAGTGTGTAATGCACTTTTTTACATTTTCGTTCTAGGATGAAATTAAACAAAAGGATTTGCAAATAAAAGTGCTAATGCCACAACGAGCCCATAAATGGTTAAAGCTTCCATAAAAGCTAGACTAAGCAATAAGGTGCCTCTTATTTTTCCTTCTGCTTCTGGTTGTCTCGCAATACCTTCTACGGCTTGGCCTGCAGCAGTACCTTGACCAACTCCAGGTCCAATAGAAGCAAGCCCTACGGCCAATCCAGCAGCAATAACGGAAGCGGCAGAAATCAGTGGATTCATGATGATAGGTTCCTCGCACCAAAAAAAAATGGTTAATGATACAATCAACCAAGGAATTCTTACTTATTTGATCACTAAAAAATATCTAAAACTTCTAAAAAAAAAATATATAGATAGGGATAAACCCTATATAACTAATATATATCTACTATCACATATACATTTGTTTCTTTCATAACGGAAACCGCCCGCATTTTTTATTGAATCAAATTCTAGAATAATTCGTCGAAAAATCTACAGGAACTGTAGCTGGACTTATAGACATTACATATAGACATATATCTAGTGTGATCTCCCTAACCCATCCTTCGTCGTCTATCTTTCCTCTTAGAACTCTAGTCATATATACATATGGATTTCTTATTTCTATCTATATATGTATATGTTACCGAACCAAGTATATTTTCTTGAACCATGCATTGCCTCAGTCGGGGTAAGCTTAAAAAAAGAAGACTCTTTTGAAAACTAATCAATGATGACCCTCCATGGATTCCCCTATATAAGCCGCGGCTAAAGTTGCAAAAATGAGAGCTTGAATACCGCTTGTAAATAATCCAAGAAACATGACAGGGATAGGAACTACTGAAGGTACTAAAGAAACAAGAACAACAACTACTAATTCATCCGCCAATATATTTCCGAAAAGTCGAAAACTCAGAGATAAAGGTTTTGTGAAATCTTCTAGGATGTTAATTGGTAAAAGGATTGGAGTTGGTTGAATGTATTTTCCAAAATAAGCCAACCCTTTTTTGGTAAGACCCGCATAAAAATATGCCACGGACGTGAGTAAAGCTAAAGCAACAGTAGTATTTATATCATTCGTGGGGGCAGCCAACTCTCCATGAGGTAACTGTATGATTTTCCAAGGTAAAAGAGCTCCAGACCAATTAGAAACAAAAATAAATAAGAACATGGTTCCAATAAAGGGAACCCAAGGGCCATATTCTTCTCCAATCTGAGTTTTACTCAAGTCTCGAATAAATTCAAGAACATATTCAAAGAAATTCTGCCCATCGGTAGGAATAGTTTGTGGATTCCGAACAGTTATGATAACTGACCCTAATAAGATAGCAATTACTACCCAAGAAGTGATAAGTACTTGAGCATGAATTTGTAAACCTCCTATTTGCCAATATAAATGTTGGCCTACTTCTACACCTGATATATCGTAAAATCCTTTGAGTGTTTTAATGGAACATGGTATAACATTCATATTGCCCTCTGACAGAAATCAAACTTAAAAAAAAATTATTTTGATTCAACCATCTCCTTTTCAACTTATCTACTTTCATCATTAATCATATATTTTAAATACCAAGAAATCACATAACATAATATCCCATTTTATCTCTTTTTAAAAATGCAAGACAAGAATAGTAACCAATCTAAGAAATCAAAATAATTAACTAATCTTATTATTCTTAATCATAACATAATCATAATCAATGACTTCTTATATAGCTAGAACGACCCTCACAAATTGCGGATACTAATTTGTTAAGAATCAATCGGATTGAAGCTATAACGTCATCGTTGATTGGAATCGAAATATCTGCAAGATCCGGGTCACAATTTGTATCGATTAAACAAATTGTTGGAATTCCCAAAATGACACATTCTCGAAGAGCTGTATATTCTTTTTGCTGATCAACGATGATTACAATATCGGACAACCCAGTCAGATATTTGATCCCACCCAGATATGTTTGCAAAGTCGATAATTTTCTCTTCAACATTGCTGCATCTCTTTTAGGGAGACGGTTGAGTTTCCCCATCTTTTGTTCTCCTCTTAAGTCTCTGAACTTATGAAGTCTCGTTTCTGTAGTGGACCAATTCGTTAACATACCACCGAGCCATTTTTTATTAAAATAATGACATCGAGCCCTTATTGCAGCTGAGACTACTAAATCCGCTGCTTTATTTTTGGTACCAACCATTTAAAAGGTTTTCCTCGACTTGCTGCATCAAAAACTAAATCACAGGCTTCTGATAAAAAACGAACAGTTCTAGTAAGATTTGTAATATGAATACCTTTACGCTTTGCAGAAATGTAAGGGGCCGGCCATTCTAGGATTCCATTTCTTAGTACCATGATCAAAATGAACTCCCGACTCCATCATCTCTTCCAAATGGATGTTCCAATACCTTCTTGTCATTTTTCCCGCGCTTTCTCTTTTTTTTTAGAAATAACTAATTGTTCCTACGGAACCTTATAACGAGGTTGACCATTGATACATAGTCCGAACCATTAATTTTTTTTTTTTTTACTTACTTCATTTTTTTACTTAACAAAACTAGAAAGGAAAAAGAAAAAATCTCTGCTTAGGAATTATGAAATCGCGTAAATGAATTTTCTAATGTGTCATGGAAATTCTTTGGGCTACAAGAACAAAAAAATTCTCGATGGTGTAACAAAATATCTCTCATTTCCAACTTGAATACATTTTTCTTTTTTATTTCAAAATGAATGTTTTTGTCTTGCCTTGAACGGTGCACTAATTTTTTAAATCCGGTACCGATAGGGATAATTCCCCCCAGAACTACATTTTCTTTCAGACCCCTCAACCAATCAATACGCCCCCGTAGAGCAGCTTTTGCTAAAACTCTAGCAGTTTCTTGAAAACTTGCTTCAGATATGAAGCTTTGAGTATTCAGAGACGCCCTCGTTATTCCTAATAAAATTGCCCGATAACAGATCGCTTCGTCTAAAGCACGCCCTGCTCGTTCTGCTCGCAGCAATCCGATTAATTCTCCAGGCGAAAAAACATTAGACATTCCGTCTTCTGAAACCAACACTTTTGATGTTACTTGTCGTACAATAATCTCTAGATGTCTATTATGAATCTGCACCCCTTGAGATCGATAAACCTTTTGGATCTTATTAACCAAAGAGATATGGCTTTGGGCTATAGTTAACTCAGCTCCAATTAAGAATCCCCAAGGAATTCCAAGAATTCTTGGTATACGTTCGTTCCAACCTTCGACTCTCCTTTCAAGGTTCATCGATATTGAACCAATCGAACGCACTTCTAAGATTTGCTCCACTTTTGGAAGTCCCTGCGTTATGTCACCAGATCGGGATTTTTCATATATAAATGTAACTAATGTATCTCCTTCAGAAAGGGTTTCTCCGTAATGTCCGTGAACAGTTGCTCCTGGAGTAGCCAAATACGGCTTAGCTGATCTTATAACTAAGGAATCAACATGAACAATTAAAATTTGACCAGATTTTTTTATATGTTTCCCATATTTAACTAGACATAGATTTTCACAAATAAATTGTCCAATGCTAATTATTGTGGGTGTTTCTTCATAATAATTGTGATGTAAAAAGCACCAATTCAAATGGGATGGATTCAAAATGATGGTATTGCATGGGTTGGGATTATAAATCCTTCTATTTTCATCTATTAAACAGTATTTAAGTACTTCAAGTACTTGGAAAGTAGCTTTCAAATTATCAAGTATCCAATATTTGTTTACCAAGATCTGATTATGAGTTATTAAATAGTAAGCTGAATAAAAGTTCACTATTTTAGATACAATAGTACCTAGGGGACCCAACAAATCCCTAATTAGAATTATGGGATTCAATTCTTTTGCCGTGATGTTATATTTCGAACCATTGAATGGACATGGGCCAACTCGAGAACAATTGAATGATGACAAAATTATCAAAGCCTTATTTTGATTCAACAATGTACCAATAGTTGCTTGATGCTGAGTAACTACTGAAATCTTCACTTTCGAAAAAAAAGGGTTGATATTGGTGCAATCTAATCCATTATCGGGGATCAATCCCGAACCCGCCGTATCATACCTTTTTTCGGCATATGAAAGACTAGACTTTACTAACTCAATTTTTATGAAATTTTGAATCAGATCATTTGCCCTTACCTCAACAAGAGAAGCATGAACTTCTTCTATAGAACCATTTTTTTCTTGGTCCCAATTCAATACTAAGCAAGTCCGAACTAATTGAATACTTGTGTGAAAAA